AAGCTATTCAAGAACAGATGGAACGCTTTCTACTTCAGGAGCAAGCATAAAGAAATGGATCCGATCCTTATTTAATTTATTTAAATAATAAATAAGTTATAATAAATAAATTATATATATGAAAAAAAGACCTTTCTTGCTATAAGATATCTATCTAAAAAAACATATGGAAATAAATTGCGTCCAATAGGATTTGAACCTATACCAAAGGTTTAGAAGACCTCTGTCCTATCCATTAGACAATGGACGCTTTTCATTTCATTCCGATTTTTCCGATTTTTCGCGTTTTTGACTTTGATTCTCGGATTCTCATATTTAGTGTTCTGAAAAAGAAATCGGATTGTATATGAGATAATACCCTTTTTTGAATTGCATATTCAACTTCAACTTAATATAATAATGATGCATTAATTTTTATAGACTAGAGCGGGTAGCGGGAATCGAACCCGCATCGTTAGCTTGGAAGGCTAGGGGTTATAGTCGACGCTGGTTTTTCATTTTTAACGTCTCTAATTCAAAACCGAACATGAAACTTTGATTTCATTCGGCTCCTTTATGGAAAATGGGGAAATTCCCAGATAAAAATTTAAGATGGGAACGAAATATAAAAATTTCACCCATAAAATCTATGTTAGCTTTTTGTATGAATGTATTCAATTCGAAACAACTTGCTTTCTAGATGATCCTTCTAGAAGAGGAGATTCAAACAATCTTTCTAGTTACTTCGTTCTTTATTTCTAGTTGAAAGAATCCTAAGGAAAAGTTTTTTGTTTCCGCCGGGCTAAAAAAAATATGTTGATTGAAGCCTCTAGTAAACTAAAGTTATCATTTAATAGCCAGTTTATCTCGCTTTCTTAAAAAAAAAAGAATATGAAGATTTAGTTACGATTAGAAACCCTTTTTTTATATCTTTACCCATGGATTTCTTACTTATACTCATTCAATTGGAAATAGTCGTCCAATTACAAAAAATTCATGTTTCATAATTTCATAATCCAAAATTTCAATTTTTAATTAATTGACCTTTGGATACAAATCACGAGAATGTATAATTATCTTCCAATTTTTTATTGAAGGTAAGGGATTAATTCCTTTTTAGAAATAAAGTTTATGATCGGAATAGTAATCAAACCGGTAGACCCCTTAACTATTAAAGGGTTATATAGAACGAATCACACTTTTACCACTAAACTATACCCGCTACAGTTCGATTATTGTATCGAAATATCACTTTTGTCGAACACCGAAACTGGACATGATTAATGTAATCAAGATAGGTTCATAAAAGAATCATGAAATTTATAATAGTGACCTTTTTCGTAGGAGGATTACGTGAGATTCTGAAAAGATAGTTAAAAAATTTCATTTTAAACTCACAAATAAAAAAGTTTGGTTTTTTACTGAGGGAGTTAGTTTTGAGATACGGTCCAAGAAAATGGATAACGCTATACTCAGATAAATAAATTAAAAATTTATGTTATTAAAAATCAAAGGGCCTGGCGAATTACTGATCAGGCCAGGCCGCGGGAATCACATTTTTTCGGTCGAAAAAGTCTTTCTTTAATCTATTTAATAGTATCTTTTTTAATAGTATCTTTCTTTATATATTTAATAGTATATTGTATATTAAGTCTTTTTTATATATATTAAAATGGAATCTTTTTTTTTCTTTATCCAACTGATTGGAATTTAGTCTAAAACTTGTACTTGCTGTTGTACTGGTGTATGACACAATAACAACTTGTCTATTTTGTACACATATATTATTGTTAATTGTTATTTAATTGTTATATATTATTATAATATAATAATATAATTATATAAATGTTATTGTTATGCTATATATAATTATCTAGATAATTATATCAAATTTTATTTCTAAAATTTTTTATTATTAATTCTTGATTCGACTTTATTACATATTTTTTGACATATAAAGAAATAAAAAATTTTCTAATTTCTTTTTTTTTAATATTTGTATTTGAATATTTTATTTTCAAGGAGGAAAGATGGCTGAGTGGACGAAAGCGTCGGATTGCTAATCCGTTGTACGAGTTATTCGTACCGAGGGTTCGAATCCCTCTCTTTCCGTGTTCCATTTACATGAGGATTAAATCTTAATCTTAATATTCTTTATATAATATAAAAAAATATATTTTATATATTTTTTTCTTTCGAATTTCTTTTTAATTAGAATTCAACATTTTGTATAATATATTTTCAGTTTCATTTTTAAAAATCTTAAATTCTAAAAAAAAAGAGAGATGAAAAATCAAGCAAAAACCCTTTTTTAGTCTTCGCGGCCGGGATTACGCCCTGGATCATTAGATAGGAATCCAAAAATAAAGAGAGAAACAAAGAATATCACTACTGTGTAAACAAAGAGTTTGAGAGTAAGCATTACAAATCTCCAAGATCTTTTTTTTTTTTTTGAAAAAGAGAATAGATTCTCTATTTTTATACCTCATATCCTATAATTTGATATTTGGTTTGACACTTAAAGTCGTTTTTGAAAATATCAAAATCGACTTTTTTTGTAATTGTAATAGAAATACTAAATAAAAATTTAAGTTATTATTATCTTATCTATTATTTTCTTACTTATCAATAATTTATAATTTATTTATATTTATACTCACTTGTTCATTTAGCGAAAATAAACATAGTTAGAATGGAAAATGCCGGTTGTGTCTCGCCAAGAATTTGAATATTTTATATTTGAATTAATTTTAATTAAGGGCTCATACTGTAAGACTTTTGATCTTGTCAATTGTTTAGTATTAGAATCCTCTTTCTCGAAAAAGCATTCATTTTTACATTTTTATAGGATAAGATGAAAGACCTCATCGAAAACTTACAGCAGCTTGCCAAACAAAGGCTAAGAGAAAAAAAAATAGAGGTATGACTGGCATAAAATCGACGATTGGGCTCAAAAAAGCATAGGCCTCTGGTAATTTGGCAAAAAAACAACTGCTCGAATAAAGAGCAGAATTAAGACAGATCAAACTAAAGATATTAAGCATAACAGACATTTTTTTTTTTATTGTATTTTGATTGAGTTATTGATAGATAAGAAAAAAAAAGAAAAATTCTTCGTTTTTTTGAACTTACTCACTCAATAAAAAAACCTTCCGTTCTCAATGGAGAATAGAAGAAATTCTACTTTCATATAATATCTTAATAGAATTTTTGGTAATGATCAATAAATTCATTTTTCTATGTCTACATGTGTCGGAGTTAAAATACTAGATAACAGAATCTAATGGATTCTTTAGATAGTTGGGCTGGAATTGACGAATAATGAACAACAATATTAGTGTTTATGAGTGTCGAATAGAGATCGAAGTGGGGCGTGGCCAAGTGGTAAGGCATCGGGTTTTGGTCCCGCTATTCGGAGGTTCGAATCCTTTCGTCCCAGAGTCTAATTAATAAAAAGAAACCCGTTTTTTTCTTTTCTGTTTATGTTTATAAAGTATCTAAAGTGTAAGATTGGCTAGAGTTTTCCTCTTTTGGCTAATGATTTAGAATAAAAATATTATATATTTTTCACGGATTTCAAAAATTCATAATGATAAGTGCTCCAATGATACCCTAATACAGGTGAATCTGTTGGGTATTTAGGCAACCAGGGGGTTATAGATTACATGAATTTTAATTATAACAAAGTTGTACCTTTACCTCTCATATATCCAGCCCCTATATATGATATAGAATATCGAAATATTCATATATCATTAGAGAAGTAAGTTAGTTCTTTATTTGTTCATTCTCCTAAAAAAATTTCTATTTTTACTAGACTCTTTTTTAGTCTTTTTTTTTTTTATTACGACAATATATTTTATTTAAAGGTTGAGTTTGAAAATAAAGATGGATTTATCTCTCTTAGCCTATCTCTTAGAGATGTCGTCTTATTGTAAATTTTAATTTTTGTAATTTGTATAAAAAATATTATTTAAGAAATACAAAAATTCGAAAAAACTAAGTTTTTTTTAACTTAAGAGATATTACGTATCTAATTTATGTAACAACTGTTTTAACTGAACCAATGACTATTCATGATTCGATAATTGAATCAACCGCAGACCAGTTCTAAATTCGAGGAATGTTATGGTAAAACTTCGTTTGAAACGATGTGGTAGAAAGCAACGTGCGACTTGAAGGACATAATCTGTTGTGGATTCTTATATCCATCATTCTCTAAAAAAGGATGCTCTTAACTCGACATCTTTTTCTTTGTTCCACTCGACCGTAATTGGGTGGGGTGTAATGGAAATAATTATAGGATGGAGCTCGAGTAGAAAGTCTTGAGCTATTTCTCAAGGGAGAGGAGTCTAGGGTTAGTGTCAATCAAAAGAATAAGTTGGAACAACTTCGTAAGTTATCTTTGACAGAGAAATTGAAAGGATCAAAATCAAACAAATTTAAAATCCCCAAGGACATTTTGTTTTGATAAAGCCTTGTCTATTAATCTATTAAATTATATATATATCGTGCGGAAATCCGCTGTTCATATGATTATGATTAGATTCTTTGAGCGAAATAAATAACAAAAAGGTATGTTGCTTCCATTTTTGAAAGGATTAAAAATCAACGAAGTAATGTCTAAACCCAATGATTCAAAAAAAAAAGATGAAAGGCTTCCGTAACAAGGAAATACTCTTTTCTTTTTAATTGTCGCAACAATTGTATTTGGATCAATTCAAATCGATTCGAAATGAGACAAAACAAAAGGGTATTTGAGACTGCTCAATAAATGAAAAATGCTAAAGGATTTTTTTCTTTTGAGCTATTTGAAAGTTATTCAACTTGAGTTATGAGTATACAAATGATTTTTGGGGAGAAAGTCAAAGTAAAGGACTTAATTCTTAGTTGAATTTTTTTCATTTTTTGTCATTCTAACTAATGTATATATATATATACATTAAATAACTAAAAATTTTTTTTCTCGAGCCGTATGAGGATAAAACTTCTTATACGTTTCCGAGGGGGGTTAAATCTATCCCAATGAGCCGTCTATCGAATCGTTGCAATTGATGTTAGGTCCCGAAGAGAGGGAAGAGATCTGAAGAAAGTGGGTTTTTATGATCCGATAAAAAATCAAACTTATTTAAATGTTCCTGCTATTCTAGATTTTATTCAAAAGGGTGCTCAACCTACAGAAACTGTGTATGATATTTTAAAGAGAGCGGAAGTTTTTAACGAATTTCAATTTAATCAAATGAAGTTCAATTAATGAATAATAAAAAATTGTTTATTAAATAAAATTCAAATACGCTAAAATAAATTTAATTATAATTAAATAGCAAAACGAAAGATAATGAGGTAATTTGGTAGAACTTTTTTTCTTCCCTTTTTTAGTCCTGTATTGTGCCAATCCAACACAAGCTTTCCTCTCTGCATTTTTTTCTCTTTGTTTTTTTATTTCGATTTAATACTTTTTATTATATTTAGCGTATTGTTAGATTAATCATATAATAATAATATATGTATTTTTTTTATTCATATTGACAAGAATGTATTGAACAAATATAATTAAATTGTGAAATAAAAAAATTAAATGGTTTTTTTATGTTTTCTGTCCCATATTTTTATTCAAGGATTCGTTGAATTTGTTTTGATACAAAATAAGAGGTTTGGATCTAAAAAATGTAGACTACTTATCTATTTCTATTTTATCCAATTTTTTATCTACGAATCTCTTGTATTGGTGTTTGTTTTTATGTTTGTAACAGGAATCCAATCGAAAACTTTGTTTTGATTTCTTGCTAATTCAATGTTTTGATTCCAATACAATTTTGTTGATCTCGATTGTATCTACATAACATAGCTATTATGGGGTTGCTAACTCAACGGTAGAGTACTCGGCTTTTAAGTGCGGCTAAGATCTTTTACATATTTGGATGAAGCAAGGGATTCGTCTACACTATCGGTAGAATTTATACGACCACGACTGATCCTGAAAGGAAATGAATGGAAAAAAGAGCATGTCGTATCAATAGAGAATTCTTAGAATATTTCATTCTTACCAAATTGGTACAAAACTTTATTTGAATTCTTGGAAAGAAATGCAATGAATTCAAAATTGAGTCGATTGAATAAATGGATCGAACCCTAGCCTTATGGGTTCCAATTTTGTGGAAAGAATGAGCAACGAGCTTATCTTCGTAATTTGAATGATTACCCGATCTAATTAGACGTTAAAAAATTTTAGTGCCTGATGCGGGAAAGGATTGTCCCACGTGTGGATTTTTTTTTTAGTGAATCCTAACTATTAGAATCTCCATTCTCCATATGGAGATGGGCATGAATATGTAGAAGAAACAGTATATTGATAAAGATACTTTTTCCAAAATCAAAAGAGCGATTGGGTTGCAAAAATAAAGGATTTCTAACCATCGTATTTTGGTATTTCTTACATACCAAAAACAAAGAATTAGATGGAAAAAAATAGAGAGTCTGCTCATGAATTTACCGAGGTATCTTTTTTTTTTAAAAAAAAAAAGACTTTGTTTTGACTGTATCGCACTATGTATCATTTGATAACTCAAGAAACCCCCTATTTTTTACTTTTACTGAATTACTGATTTTAAATGGACGAATTCCAAGACTATATAGAACTAGAGGGTTCTTGGCGACATAACTTTTTCTATCCACTTATTTTTCAGGAATATCTTTTTTCGTTTGCATACGTTTATGGTTTAACTAAATCCATTTTTTTGGAAACTTCATGCGATAGGAAATATAGTTTACTAATTGTGAAACGTTTAATTATTCGAATGTATCAACAGAAGCATTTGATTCTTTCGGTTAATAATTTTAACCAAAATGATTTTGTGGGGCACAAACACAATTTTTATTCGCAAATGATATCAGAAGGATTTGCCGTCATTGTGGAAATTCCATTTTCCCTACTATTAATAGCTTCTCTAGAGAAACAAAAAATAGTCAAATCTCATAATTTGCGATCAATTCATTCAATATTTCCTTTTTTAGAAGACAAATTCTTACATTTAAATTATGTGTTAGATATATTAATCCCTTACCCCACCCATCTAGAAATCTTAGTTCAAACACTTCGGTACTGGGTGAAAGATGCCTCGTCTTTGCATTTATTACGATTCTTTCTTTATGAGTATCATAACTGGAATAGATTTTTTATTCCAAAAAAATCTATTTCTATTTTTCTAAAAAAGAATCAAAGATTATTCTTGTTCTTATATAATTTCCTGGTATGTGAATATGAATCCATTTTCTTTTTTCTTTGCAACCAATCCTCTCATTTACGATCAACATCTTATAGAGTGTTTCTTGAACGCATTTATTTCTACGTAAAATTAGACTATTTAGTTAAACTTTTTTATAAAGATTTTGGCGTTATCTTATGGCTTTTCAAAGACCCTTCCCCGCATTCTGTTAGGTATAAAGGCAAATCTATTCTAGCCTCAAAAGGGATGTCTTTTTTCATGTATAAATGGAAATTTTATCTTCTCAATTTCTGGC